AAAATAGAACAAGAAATAGAAGAAATAGAACAGCAACGAAAACTTGCGAATCATCTGAAAAAAAAAAAAGATAGACAAAAAAAACAGGGAACAGGGGGACATTCCGACAAAGAATTCCACTCGAATTCGAATACCAGTTATTCGAAAAGCAAAATCGAAGGACTAAAAAGTGAAATACGTGTAATACAAGAAAAAGAAAGAAAAAGCCTCATTAGCCCATTGCTTTTTGATTATCGACGATGGTATCGCCCATTTCGCTACATTCAAAATAATAGACTTGAGCAAGCTATAAGAAATGAAATGTCACAATATTTTTTTGATACACAACAAAGTGATGGAAAAGAAAGAATATCTTTTACCTATCCAAGGAGTTTATCAACTTTTTTTAAAGTGATCAAAAGAAAAATAAATATCCTACTAGAAAAAACTCTTTCTAATCAATTGGACAATGCTTGGGTTTCTAGAAACAAAAAAAAAATGAATCATCTGAAAAATGATTTTTTCAATAGAATTAACCATCTAGACAAAGAAAAAATAGATGGAGAAATAGAACAGGAAAAAGAACGGGAACAAAAAGCAGTGGAGATACTTGAAACAAGAACTCGATTATGTTTATGTATAGAAGATGATGAGACTAAACAAGAATACTACTTACCCCAAATGTATGATCCTTTCTTAAACGGGCCATACCGTGGAAAAATCAAAAAAGAGCTTCCGCCTTCCATCATAAAAAATACTTTGATCGCAGATTCGAGAGAGACAGGTGAGCAAAATCGGTTACATGATCTTCTTCTCCCGAATTCCAATTACGAAAATTTTGACCAAAATACGAATACTTTAGAAATTGGTGATATTTTAGAAATTGATGCGTTTTCATCTATTGTAATACACAAAATAAGTAAAAAAGTCCCTCGATGGTCATACAAATTAATCAGTGAATTGGAACAACTATCATTTCACTACAGTCCGCCAGCAGAGCATGAAATTCGTTCAAGAAGGGCGGTAGGTGAATATCTTCTTTTTGATCCTCCAGAGACTCATACTACTACTAAAGCTACAGATAAAGAAACGAAGACTAATGCTAGCAAAGAGACTGATACTGTGAATAAAGAAACGAAGCCTAATGCTAGCAAAGAGACTGATACTATTGATAAAGAAACGAAGACTAATGCTAGCAAAGAGACTAATACTGTTGATAAAGAAACCAAGCCTAATGCTAGCAAAGAGACTGATACTGTTGATAAAGAAACGAAGACTAATGCTAGCAAAGAGACTGATACTGTTGATAAAGAAACGAAGACTAATGCTAGCAAAGAGACTGATACTGTGAATAAAGAAACGAAGCCTAATGCTAGCAAAGAGACTGATACTGTGAATAAAGAAACCAAGACTAAAACCCCAGAAGAAGAGGCTAAAGAAGATGAAGAGAAGGGGCTTGTTTTGATGCGTTATGCACACCAACCCGATTTTAAGCACGGCTTAATCAAAGGCTCTATGCGAACTCAAAGGCGTAAAATTGTTATTGAGAAACTGTTTCAAGCAAATGCACATTCCCCCCTTTTTTTTGACAGGATAAAAAAAAAAAAACTTTTTTCTTTTGCTATCCCCCGCCCGGTTCAACTGAACCGAATTTTTAGAAATTGGTCGGCGGGAAAAGGGTTCAGGATTTTAGAGTCTACAGACGAACAAACAAAAAGAGAAGAAAAACCAAAAAGAGAATCTAAAAAGAAAAACGACCGAGTAAAGGAAAAAAAGCGATTAGAGATAGGGGAAGCCTGGGATACTTTTGAAATTACCCAAATGTTAAGGGGTTGCATTTTAATAGCCCAATCAAGTCTTAGAAAAAATCTTATATTACCTTCATTGATAATCGGTAAAAATCTTGGACGTATGCTATTATTGCAAATTCCTGAATGGTCTGAAGATTTCGAGGAATGGAATAGAGAAAAGCATATTAAGTGCACTTATACTGGTAATCCGTTATCCGAAACAGAATTTCCGGAAAATTGGTTGACACAAGGTATTCAGATCAAGATTGTATATCCTTTCCATCTGAAACCTTGGCACACATCTAAACCGCTAACTTCTCGTGATGACGTTTGTTTTTTAACAATTTTTGGAAGGGAAACAGAACTGCCTTTTGGCTCTCCCCGAAAAACACCTTCCTTTTTTGAGCCCATTTTAAAGGAACTCGAAAAAAAAATTGGAAAATATGAAAAGGTTACAGCTGAAAGCGTTTTAAAAAAAATAATAATAAAATTATTTAAAAAAGTTTCAAAAGAAACAAGAACAACAAACCAAAATCTTCCGTTTATAGAAAAAGACCTCTCCAAGGGTAAACCAATTTTATTATTTAGATCGAGAGAAATAGGTGGAATGGAAAAAGAAAAAGATTCTAGAATAAGCAACCAGATAATTAATGAATCTTTTAGTCAAATTCAAAAAATTCAAATTCCAGATTGGACAAATTCTTCACTGATAGAAACTAAAATGCAAGATATGACTGATAGAACAAGTACAATCAAAAATCAAATAGAAAGAATTACCGAAGAGAAAAAAAAAGTAACTCTAGAACTAGATATTAGTACTTACAAAAAAAGTTGTAGATTAGAGTTGTCAAAAAAGATTTGGCAAATAGTAAAACTAAAAAACATAATATGTAAATTTCATTATTTTAGAAAATTTTTCATTCAAAGAATATATAACGATATTTGTTTATCTACTATTCATATTTGCCAAACGAATACACAACTCTTTGTTGAATCGACAAAAAATTTGATTGAAAAATATATTTCCAAGAATGAAACAAATAAAAAAATAATTAATAAAAAAACTAAAAATACAATTCACTTTATTTCAAATATAAAAACTTATAATAGTTGTAAGAAAAATTCAGAAATTTTTTGTGATTTATCCAACTTGTCACAAGCATATGTATTTTACAAAATATCGCAAACCGGGGTTGTTAACTTGTCTAAATTAAGATCCGTTCTTCAACATCATGGAACATCTTTCTTCCTTAAAACTCAAATGAAAGACTCCTTTCGAACACAAGGAATTTTTCAGTCTGAAGTAATACATAAGAAACTTCAGCGGTCTATAACGAGTCAATGGAAAAATTGGTTAAGAGGGAATTATCAATACGATTTATCTCAGATTATCTGGTCTAGCTTAATGTCACAAAAACAAAAATGGCGAAATAGGGTTAATCGATATTGTAGGTCTCAAAAAAAAGATTTAAAAAAATGGAATTCATGTGGAAAATACCAATTAAGTCATTACAAGAAAAAAAAGGGTCCTAACTCATTATCGAATCAAAAAGATAATTTTCAAAAATGCTATAGATATGATCTTTTATCATATAAATCCATTAATAATGAAAATAAAGGTGACTCGGTTTTTTATAGATCAATCCCTCAAGTAACTAAAAGGCAAGCGGTTTCTGATAATTACAACATGTCGCAAAACTCCTTGTTTGCGATAACAGGAAGTATCCCTATCAATATTTTTATAGGAAGAATAGAAAGGGTATATATTCCATATATAGAAAAAAATCTTAATAGAAAATATTTTAATTGGGAAAATATCTATTTTGATCTTAGAAAAAAAGTGGCTATTGAATCCTGGGTCGCGGTAAATCCCAGCAGTAATCAAAAGACTCGAATTGGGACTAATAATTTTCAATTAATTGATCCAATTGATAAAGAAGAAGAGGAAGAGATCAATCCCAGCAGTAATCAAAAGACTCCAATTGGGACTAATAAGGATGAAATATTTTATGCAATTGATAAAGAAGAAGAGGAAGAGATCAATCCCGAAGAAGAGATCAATCCCGAAGAAGAGATCAATCCCAGCAGTAATCAAAAGACTCCAATTGGGACTAATAAGGATGAAATATTTTATGCAATTGATAAACAAGAAAAAGACCCTTTTTATATTCCGATTAATCAAAATCCAGAAATCAATCAACCTAATTCTCCAAATTCTTTTTTTGATTGGATGGGAATGAATGAACAAATACTAAATCGTCCCATCTCGAATCTGGAACTTTGGTTCTTCCCAGAATTTGTGCGGCTTTTTAATGTATATAAAACGAAACCGTGGATTATACCAAGCAAATTACTTCTTTTAAATTCGAATCTAAGTGAAACCGATAATAAAAAGAAAAACATCGCTGAAAACCAAAATCTTGAAGAAGAAGATTCCGCGAAATCAGACATGAAAAAAGGTACAAAGAAAAGTAAAACCAATAGTGAAAAGAAAAGTGAAACCATAGTGAAAAGAAAAGTGAAACCGATAGTGAAAAGAAAAGTGAAACCGATAGTGAAAAGAAAAGTGAAACCGATAGTGAAAAGAAAAGTCTAAGTATAAGAGAGCTAAGAGAGTTATTCATGAAAAAGTATTTCCTTTTGCAATTGAGATGGGATCAAAGGAATATCGGTCAAAACATTCGCAAAAATGTCCGGATATTAGCTCTCCCGAGGAGCTCGATAAATCTAGAAACCATGACTCTATCATGCATTGAAAGGAGAAAATTACAATTGAATGTAATGTGGAAGCCGAAGAGCAATTTGAGTATTCTAAAATTGTTCAAAAACATGGGAGTGGTTATGGACCGCCTTGGACTGTCTGTAAAAAACAATGGGCAATTTCTTATGTATCAAACCATAGGTATTTCGTTGGTTCATAAGAGTAAAAACAAAACTAATCAACAATACCGAAAACAAAGAATAATTCGAGCTAGAGAGAACAATCATTTTGATGCGCTTGTTCTTGAAAATATTTTATCGTCTAGACGTCGTAGAGAATTGAGAATTCTAATTTGTTTCAATTCAAACAATTGGAATGATGTGGATACCAATTCCGTATTTTTCAACGAAAACGGGGTAAAAAACTGTAGTCACTTTTGGGAAGAAAGGAACCTTCGTGATAAGGAGAAAAATGAATTAATTCAATTCAAGTTTTTTCTTTGGCCCAATTATCGATTGGAAGATTTAGCTTGTATGAATCGTTATTGGTTTGATACTAATAACGGCAGTCGTTTCAGTATCTTAAGGATCCACATGTATCTACCATTGAAAATTCGTTGATAGTATTACTATATACCCTGTAGCAGGGTATATGATAGAAAACAAATGCACACATGCCTTATCTTATACCTCATTCGAATCTCACTGAATAGAGGATACAGCGTATCCATTAGACCTATAAATTATCAATGAATCCAAAGATATTCATTTTAGGTCTAATTGATTCACTTTTGTGAATACAAAAATGTACGAGATTCTTATCTGAATTCAAAATAGGATTTTGAATTCATTGGAATGGATAAACTGAGGAGTTCAGAAAGCAATTTATTCTATATCAATCATTCAAATTATTGGCATTCTTTTTATTGATCAATAAAATTCGTTAAAATATATATCAGGGAAGGGGATCAATTCTTTTTTTATGGTAAAAAACTTATTCATTTCGGTTATTTCTCAAGAAGAAACCAAAGAAAACAGAGGGTCCGTTGAATTTCAAATATTCAATTTCACCAATAAGATACAGAGACTTACTTCCCATTTAAAATTGCACAAAAAAGACTATTTATCTCAGAAAGGTTTGCGTAAAATTTTGGGAAAACGTCAACGGCTGCTAGCTTATTTGTCAAAAAAAAATAAAGTACGTTATAAAGAATTAATTGAGAAATTGGATATTCGAGAGACAAAAACTCATTAATTTTGAATTTGAGGAGTCATTTGTTTTTAACTTATTTGTTTCGTTTCAATTTTGATGAACCTCTTTTCACATTCAGCAATTCATGGAAGAATTACATGGAAGAACGAATCGGTAAAAAATTTATGACTGCACCAGCTACAAGAAAAGACCTCATGATAGTCAATATGGGTCCTCACCACCCATCAATGCATGGTGTTCTTCGACTTATTCTTACTCTCGATGGTGAAGATGTTATTGACTGCGAACCAATATTGGGTTATTTACACAGAGGGATGGAGAAAATTGCGGAAAACCGAACAATTATACAATATTTGCCCTATGTCACACGTTGGGATTATTTAGCTACTATGTTTACAGAAGCAATAACCGTAAATGGACCTGAACGATTGAGCAATATTCAAGTACCTAAAAGAGCTAGCTATATCAGAGTCATTATGTTGGAGTTAAGTCGTATAGCTTCCCATTTGTTATGGCTCGGTCCATTTATGGCGGATATTGGGGCGCAGACTCCTTTCTTCTATATTTTTCGAGAAAGAGAGTTGATATATGACCTATTCGAAGCTGCCACCGGTATGCGAATGATGCATAATTTTTTTCGTATCGGGGGAGTAGCTGCTGATCTACCCCATGGCTGGATAGATAAATGTTTGGATTTTTGCAATTATTTTTTAACAGGGGTTGCTGAATATCAAAAACTTATTACACAGAATCCCATTTTTTTAGAACGAGTTGAAGGTATAGGCACTATTAGGGCAGAAGAAGCACTCAATTGGGGTTTATCCGGACCAATGCTACGAGCTTCGGGAATCGAATGGGATCTTCGTAAAATCGATCAGTATGAGTGTTACGACGAATTTGCTTGGGAGGTTCAATGGCAAAAAGAGGGGGATTCTTTAGCTCGTTATTTAGTAAGAATCGGCGAAATGGAAGAATCCATAAAAATGATTCAACAGGCCCTGGAAGGAATTCCGGGGGGGCCTTATGAGAATTTAGAAATCCGACGTTTTGATAGAGTAAAACATCCCCAATGGAATGATTTTGAATACCGATTCATTGCTAAAAAAACCTCTCCTATTTTTGAATTATCGAAGCAAGAACTTTATGTGAGAGTCGAAGCTCCAAAGGGAGAATTGGGAATTTTTCTGATAGGAGATCAGAGCGTTTTTCCTTGGAGATGGAAAATTCGTCCACCGGGTTTGATCAATTTGCAAATTCTTCCTCAGGTGGTTAAAAGAATGAAATTGGCTGATATTATGACGATACTAGGTAGCATAGATATCATTATGGGGGAAGTTGATCGTTGAAATGATAATTGATACAACACAAATCCAGGCTATCCATTCCTTTTCCGGATTGGAATCCGTAAAAGTCAAAGAAGTCTATGGGATCATATGGATACTTGCCCCTATTTTTACTATTGTATTAGGAATCACAATGGGTTTACTAGTAATTGTTTGGTTAGAAAGGGAAATATCCGCGGGAATACAACAACGTATTGGCCCCGAATATGCGGGTCCTTTAGGAATTCTTCAAGCTTTAGCAGATGGTATCAAACTCCTTTTGAAAGAAAGCCTTCTTCCATCTCGAGGGGATACTCGCTTATTCCGTATCGGACCTTCCATAGCAGTGATATCCGTTTTTCTAAGTTATTTAGTAATTCCTTTTGGTTATAAGCTTGTTTTAGCCGATCTTAGTATTGGGGTTTTTTTCTGGATCGCCGCTTCAAGTATTGCTCCCGTTGGACTTCTTATGTCCGGATATGGATCAAATAATAAATATTCCTTTTTAGGCAGAATCTCTGATATTGAAAATAAAAAAGTCTCTTTTAGAGAAGAAAGCGCTGAACTAGAAAGGCAAAAAGCCGATATATTGGAAAGCGAATTCGCACTTGAGGCAGAAAAGGTGAATTTAAAAGAATTTATAGATTATTTTTTAGAAAATACAGCTGCCTTGGAACGAGCACAAGCTACTATACATATACAAGCTCCAGAGGGTTCTTTGAAAAAGGAAGGACATTCTTTCATCCGAACTACAAATGCACTGAGAGAAGCTCAGTTTGTACTGATCGAGCGCAATGATTCTTTGAATGAAAGAGATTTCCTACTCAGAAAATATTATAAGATGTTATCTTGGAAGAAGAAACTCCTCCTATTTTGCGATTCGAACCTTCTACTATTTTTGAATTAGAACTTTCTACTCTTTGGGGAGGAGAACCTTCGCGTCCTACTAATGAAACAAATGAAAGAAATAAATCCTGGAATTATAGTCGTATAGCCAATAGAAAACTCTTACCCAATTTAAGTCATTTTAAACATAAGAACTTAATTTGGGTAAGTTTTTTTTAACCTAGTATAATTGAGTTTTCTTAATTTTTGTAAAACAGAAAAATAAAGATTGATACAAAAAAGAAATAAAAAAACAAATAAAAAGGAATTCTGGCATATCCTAAATATTTGATACCCTCGCTAGCAATAAAACTAAGAAAAGCAAAACAATTAAATATTTGGTCAATAATTCTTAAATCAAAACAACGAATAATTTGAGAAAACCTTCGTACTTGGCAAACAAAAAAATTCTTATAAAAAGTATCTATATAAGCACGATTATAGGCCCAGTCATATATCACAAAGACTATTTTGTCACGAATAACTCTCTTAAGACTTTTTTGATGAAACGAATTAATAAATAGAAAACTTTTGAAAGACGAATAGGTGGGTTTATATAATAAAAATGCTAGAAATATTCCGCAATAAGCAATCCCCACGGAAATTACCGTATGCTTTAAGAACTCGGCTAAATCTGTTGAATTAGTGTGATGCAAAAGATAAATAGCAGGATGTAACCATTGGGTTAAGATGTCGAGATTGAAACCAAGCTCCTTCGGAATTCCTAAAAATCCAATTACAAAAGTTACAAAACACAATAGAATTTGTGGAAATAACATAGTATTTTCTGATTCAAAAGGATCAGAAGTATAAGAAAATTTGGTTAGATTCTCCCCTTTCTCATCAATTGTGAAAAAGCGAAAATTTTTGTTAATTGGCTTTGAACCCTTTTTTCCCCATAGAGACATTGAATCTGGAGGGTTATTTTTTTTTCCACTATAATTTTGAAAACCAACGTTTAAATGTCCTTCAAAGGTCATTAAATAAATTCGAAACATATAAAATGCGGTTAATCCCACTGTGCCCCAAGCTATTAGGGCGAAAATCGGCGAATAAAGCCAGCTATCATTAAGAATTTCATCTTTTGACCAAAAACAAGCAAGGGGCGGAATACCACAAAGTGAAAGTGTACCTAATAAAAAAGCACCTTTGGTTATCGGTACGTGTTTTGTTAAACCGCCCATAATAACCATATTCTGACTTTTTTCGGGAGAATAACCAATAATAGTCTCCATTGAATGAATAACGGATCCAGCTGCTAAGAATAATAATGCCTTGGAATAAGCATGAGTAATCAAATGAAATAAAGCACTTCGGTAAGACCCCATTCCTAGAGCTAACATCATATAACCCAATTGAGACATTGTGGAATAAGCTAAACCTCTTTTAATGTCTTGTTGAGCAAGAGCTAAAGTAGCTCCTAATAAAACTGTTATGATTCCTATCAAGGAGATGAAATACATTATGTAAGGTATAACTAAGAAAAGAGGAAGAAGCCTAGCTACAAGAAAAATTCCCGCTGCTACTAAGGTAGCAGCATGTATAAGAGCCGAAATCGGAGTAGGCCCCTCCATGGCATCGGGTAACCAGACATGAAGAGGAAATTGCGCGGATTTCGCAATTGCACCGACAAATAACAGCGCAGCGCATAAAGTAACAAATAAAAGATTGACCTCCTTGCTCGAAATCAAATTATTCAATATTTGGAATAACTCCCGAAATTCAAAACTGCCTGTTATCCAATAAAAGCCTAAAATTCCTAATAATAAACCAAAATCCCCTACACGATTAGTTACAAACGCTTTTTCGCAAGCATTTGCCGCACCGGGTCGTGTAAACCAAAACCCTATTAATAGATAGGAACATAGTCCAACCAATTCCCAAAAAATATAAATTTGTATAAAATTAGAACTAGTAACTAATCCCAACATGGCAGCACAGAAAAAACTCATATAAGTAAAAAATCTCAAATATCCTTGATCATGAGCCATATAATTATCACTATAAATAAGAACCATAATTCCAACAGTAGTGATTAATATTGACATAATAGAAGTAAGTGGGTCGATCAAGTAACCGAATTCAAAAGAAAAATCATTATTTATTATCCAAGACCATACATATTGATAGATAGAACCCCTATTTATTTGCTGAATAGATAGATAGATTGAAAATGCCATGACTATACTTAACAATAAAACACTCTGAAAAGACCACATACGACGAAGATTTTTTGTTACCGTGGGAAAAATAAGAAGTCCTGCTCCTATTAACATAGGAACTAGAAGGGGAACAAAAGGTATGATCCACGCATATTGATATGTTTGTTCCATAAACAGTTTGAGTCTTAATTAATTATTTCCGATTCACCCGATTTTATTTTATCTCTTTTGAAAAGAGTCAATAAAAAAGAAAAAAAAATATGTACTAACTTAAACCAAACTGACAACTAAAATAAACTTTATAGAATTTTCTATTGTGAATTATTCTTAGTTAAAAACTTTCAATTATTCAAATCAAGAAGTTACAATTGGTCAAATAATCTGAAATAGATTCATTAGCAGTTTCCTTTTATTTTTCAAAGGAAAATTAGGTCTCTTTTCTTTTTATCCAATGGAAAAGGATTACAGCTTTCAATTTCATTAAGCAAGAGTAGGGTTTTGATCTTAAACCTTTCAATTGCACGTAGAACGATGAAAATAGACAGAAAGGCCGTTTTAGTTTCTTTTTCATTAGAATTATAATTCTAAGATGAAGTTCAACTAATTTGATGATTTCTACAGCACATCGAATTCTATAGATTTTATTTTATGAATAATGCGAAATAGAGATAGCAATCAAAACAAACGAATCGTTTTTACGAATATATTATGACAATAATAAAAAAAGATAGAATAAAAAAAAGCTAGATAGTAAATAGTAAAAACGATTCATTTTGCGCAATAGATGTCTTTCACATCCAGTTTTAACCTAAAATTAAGTAATTTCTTCATTTTTAAATGGCAGTTCCAAAAAAACGTATTTCGAAATCAAAAAAGCGTATTCGTAAAAATACTTGGAAAAGAAAGAGCTTTTGGACAGCATTAAAAGCTTTTTCGTTAGGAAAATCCCTTTCGACCGGGAATTTGAAAAGTTTTTTTGTATCACAAACAAATAAAAAAACGTTAGAATAATCTGAGTCGACTTTCTTTTTTTTAGACTAAAATTTCATGACTTCGGCTTTCTATTGATTTATACGATTTATTATTTAGAGTTAATATAGAACTGGGAAATCGAATGCCTTGCTCTTAGCTCTTATGATACGAGAATACGAAATCCTAGATTTACTCATCTTTTTACTTAACTTAAAAAAAGAATACCTTTGAGGGTTCCCAAACATCATTTCGAGGGGGGCGAGTCTTATTTTTCCCATCAACCTATTTGTTTATGACAAGTAACTCTTTTATAGAGTAATATAATAAATAGAGTCAAAGTAATACAATAAGGCGGATATGAAGATCTTTCGGTTTAGTTAACGAATCGTTGAAACTTATGAATTACTTTTGAAAATTGAAACCCTTTTTTATTTTGGGTAACTTTCTGACTTTTTCTTTTTGATGCATTCTTATACGGATCCCCAAGACTATCTTGTCATGTAATAAATATTGACAAAAGCCCCAATTTTTTTTTATCAAGTATAAGTATAAAATAAGAAAATGAGTATGTTATATTTGCATAATCGGTTAATTATTAGTGCTTTAAAATAGGTATATAGGTATTGCTAAAATTCATTTTTTTGTTTTGATTTCAGAAATCAAGACAAAAAAATGGAAACCAAAATTTTTGTTTTGAATTCGACCCCTAGTTACGAATCAAACTATCTAGTTACCGGAGTTTAATTCCAAGCGAGCCAAAAATACACGAAAACCATAAGTAATAAGTATAAGTGAAATAAAACAAAGACTCTAAACTCAAATAATAAACTTTCAAATTCATATTTGAACAAATTTTTATGTATAAAATTGAACCATACTATACGGAATTTCCCTTTCAAATCTTGACGTTTGCTTACTCATAGCCTATAATGAATTAGACTATTATGGGTTCACGACACGCCGCTATGGTGAAATTGGTAGACACGCTGCTCTTAGGAAGCAGTGCTAGCGCATCTCGGTTCGAGTCCGAGTGGCGGCATACCGTCTTCTAAAAAAAGAAAATAGACCTTATAATCTTATAAGGAATTCACTTCCCGATTTCCTTTTTCAAATTTTTCTTAGGTAATTGGGGGGCTAGACTCTTCGTTGTTTAAGCTTTTTTTATGATATTTTCAACCTTAGAGCATATATTAACTCATATTTCCCTTTCGATCATTTTAATTTTAATGACAATTCATTTGATAATATTTTTAGTCGACGAAATAAGAAAACTATATGATTCATCAGAAAAGGGCATGCTAGTAACTTTTTTCTGTATAACAGGATTATTAGCTACTCATTGGATTTCTTCGGAACATTTCCCACTAAGTGATTTATATGAATCATTCATTTTCCTTTCATGGAGTTTCGCTCTGATTCATATCATTCCGTATTTCACAAAAAATACAAAATTTTTAAGCAAAATAATCAGCCCAAGCGCTATTTTTACCCAAGGTTTTGCTACTTCAGGTCTTTTAACAGAAATACATCAATCTTCAATATTAGTACCCGCTCTTAAATCCGAGTGGTTAATAATGCACGTAAGTATGATGATATTGGGCTATGCAGCCCTTTTATGCGGATCATTATTATCAGTAGCACTTCTGGTCATTACATTTCGAAAAAACGGAAAGCTTTTTTCGGGGGGCAACGATTTTTTAACTGAGTCATTTTTATTTGGGGAAAATCTTTTTCAAAAGACTTCTTTTTTTTCTGCTAAGAATTATTATAGGACCCAATTCATTCAACAATTGGATTTTTGGAGTTATCGGGTTATTAGTCTAGGATTTCTCTTTTTAACCATAGGAATACTTTCGGGAGCAGTGTGGGCTAACGAAGCGTGGGGATCTTATTGGAGTTGGGACCCAAAAGAAACTTGGGCTTTTATTACTTGGATTGTATTCGCAATTTTTTTACATACTCGAACAAATCTAAATTTGCAGAGTGTAAATTCCGCAATTGTGGCATCTATTGTGGCATCTATAGGCTTTCTTATAATTTGGATATGCTATTTTGGAGTCAATCTAGTAGGAATAGGTCTACATAGTTATGGTTCATTTCCATCAACATCTAGTTGAATTCAAAAAACGTTCTTACAAATCTAAGAGAGTGCAGCATATAATAAATAAAAAAGATAAAATACTATAATAATTAGAATAATATAATAAAAAAAGATATAATAAAGATTAAAACTTTGTGTGAACGAGCACACGTACCGTTTGAATCAATACAATATTTGATTCAAATGGTACGCGGGTGATTCAAATTGATTGTTTTTAGTTAACTGAAGAGAAGAAAAAACCTTCCTTTTTACATTTACAACGAACGTTTTTTTTAAACTTTTTTTAGGATTTTGGTTTTATTTATAAGACTTGTCGATAAAAAAAATGAGATAGAATAACTTCGACCTTTTCAACTGATAGTGAAAGAACGAAATCGGGGTACATACCAATACCTATGACAGGTAACAAAATGGAGATAGAAAGAAATAACTCTCGCGGTCCAGAATCCAAAAAAGAAGAGTTTGGGGCATTAAATAGCTTGTATCCATAAAACATCTGGCGTAACATAGATAATGAATAAATAGGAGTTAATATAATTCCAATTGCCATTACAAAAGAAATGAGTATTTTGGACATGAAAAGATATTTTTTGGCGCTAATTATTCCAAAAAATACTAGTAATTCGGCAACAAAACCGCTCATACCTGGTAATGCAAGGGAAGCCATTGAAAAGCTACTGAACATCGTGAATATTTTTGGCATTTGAATAGCTATTCCCCCCATTTCGTCAAGATAAACAAGCCGTATTCTATCATAAGTCGTTCCCGCCAAGAAAAAAAGTGCAGCACCAATAAATCCATGAGAAATTATTTGTAAAAGAGCTCCATTAAGTCCCGTATCGGTCATAGAACCAATTCCTATAATTATAAAACCCATATGAGATACAGAGGAATAGGCTATTCGTCTTTTTAAATTTCGTTGTCCAAGAGATGTTAAAGCTGCATAGATCATTTGTATTGTGCCTACTATCACCAAATAGGGAGAAAATAGAGAATGGACGTGAGGAAATAATTCCATATTGATTCGAATCAATCCATATGCTCCCATTTTTAATAAGATTCCGGCTAGAAGCATACAAGTACTGTAATGTGCTTCTCCGTGGGTATCGGGTAACCATGTATGTAGGGGTAAAATAGGTGATTTGACAGCAAAAGCAATAAAAAATCCAATATAGAATATTATTTCTAAAGCCGCGGGGTATGACTGATTTACTGATGTTTCAAAATTGAATGTTGGTTCATTCGAACCATATAAATTAAGACCCAAAACTCCCATTAATAGAAAAATGGAACCCCCTGCCGTATACAAAATAAATTTTGTAGCTGAGTATAGACGTTTCTTCCCCCCCCACATGGATAGAAGTAGATAAACGGGAATTAATTCTAATTCCCACATGATGAAAAAAAGGAAAAGGTCTCGAGAAGCAAATGATCCTATTTGACCACTGTACATTGCTAACATCAGGAAATGAAATAATCGAGAATCGCGAGTAACTGGCCGGGCCGCTAAAGTAGCTAAAGTGGTTATAAATCCTGTCAATAAAATAGGGCCTACAGAAAGTCCATCTATTCCCAATCTCCAATGGCAATCAAAAAAATTGATCCATTTATAAGTCTCCTCTAGTTGGATTAATGGATCGTCCACCTGGAAATGAAAACAAAATGCATAAGTCGTTATAAGGAGTTCTAAAATACATATACAAAGTGTATACCATCTAATTACCCTATTTCCTTTATGGGGAAGAAAGAAAACGATGGAACCCGCAAATATTGGAAAAACGACAATTATTGTTAACCAAGGAAAAAAATTCGTGGTAAAGACAAGATACACTTGGCCCACAAAACCCGTGCTCGAAAATCAAAATATTTGAGGCACGGGTTTTCAGTAAAAAAATGAAATGGATTCCGGTATAGTTTTCTGGAACATATCAATAAGCTAGACCCATACTGCGAGTTGTTTCATGCCATAAATAAACTCGGACACTCAAGAAATCTGTTGGACAAGCGGATTCACATCTCTTACAACCAACACAGTCCTCTGTTCTTGGAGCGGAAGCAATTTGTTTAGCCTTACATCCGTCCCACGGTATCATTTCTAATACATCGGTAGGGCAGGCTCGGACACATTGAGTACATCCTATACATGTATCATAAATCTTTACGGAATGTGACATTGGATCTATAGAGTTCTGAACGTCATAAATTTTCGATCTAGTAACCTTGATAAACGAATCCCTTTTTTAGATACCAGATGAATCAATGAGTTATCAGAATTTTTCTAATCAATCTACTTCTGGATTGGTTTAGGAGAGAGGGCTAAAATACTTTGATTTATTATGTTTTTGCAAACATGATCATACCTTATGTAGATGTAGCAAACCTACATGCGAATTCTAATCAATTTATCAACACTCAATATTAGAATTTATAGGATTCATACTAATTATTCAACAAATTTGATTGGTCAATACGAGTTGATTTTCTGTTACGATAAATTGAGGAAACAATAGCCAGCCCAATAGCTGCTTCAGCAGCTGCAATAGCTATAATAAAAATTGAGAAAATGTCTCCTTTTAATTGACGATTATCAAAAAAATACGAAAATGTTACCAAATTCATATTAACTGCATTAAGTATAAGTTCAAGACACATAAGGGCTCTAACCATATTTCGACTTGTGATCAATCCATAGATACCGATAGAAAATAAAAAGGCACTCAACACAAGGGCATGCTCGAGCATCATTCAAAAACTCCTTATCAATCTTGACTTGTTTCAATAAGAAAAAACAATTCAACCGATTCGATTGACTACTGTATAACAAATATGTAACAACAAAATCTAGCGGTAATAGATTGACTTCACGCTAAAGGCTTTCAATTTTAGATTTATACAGTATACAGGAAAAAAAGAATTGAAGGAAAATGAATGGGGTAAAAGTTTTATTTGAATTCTTTGAAAATTTGAATATCAATTTTTTATTGACGAGCTACAACAATTGCACCTATTAGAGCAACTAAAAGAATTATTGAAATGAGTTCAAATGGAAGAAAAAAATCTGTTGATAAATGAATTCCAATTTGTTGACTATTGCTTATCAAATCTTGCTCGATAATCTGGTTTGATCGTGTAGTCCAAATAATACCGTACCATGACGTATCTAGAATAGTCGAAATTAGTGAAATAAAAAGACTTATACAAACTTGTGAAGTAATACCATCTCCAAGGGTCCAAAGGGGAAAATCATTTGAATATTCTGAACCATTCAAGAACATCACAGCAAAAAGAATTAAAACATTTATAGCTCCTACATAAATGAGTAGCTGTGCAGCAGCTACAAAATAGGAGTTAGATAGAATATAGAATAAGGATATACAAACAAGAACCAATCCCAACGAAAAGGCCGAATAAATTGGATTGGGAAATAATACTACTCCTATACCCCCTAATATAAGACCTGATCCTAAAAAAACTAAAAGAAAATCATGTATTGGTCCAGGTAAATCCATTTTTTATCAATTCTAAAAAAAAATATAAATCGAAGAATTTCATGAGTTTATTGACCTGACCAGGAAAAAGAAGTTATTCATATGTCATTCTTTATTCATCCAAAGAAAAACCCTGTTTATTCTTATCTCATTTATTCTTTTTGAAATCATTATTTTGACTAGTTACTAGAACAATAATCTAAACATAGAAATCAATTTTCTAGCCAAACGAAGTTACGAGTCTCACTAACCAATCAATAGGTTGAATTGACCAAGCAAAAGAATATCATTTTTTTAGACCCAAACTGAGCTTAGTAATTGGTAATTTTGTTTAATCAATAGTTTATTCATTTTTGATTTGAGGTAAATTCGAAATTTTTCGAATTGTATAATCCTCAATTACTGACATTGGTAACCGACCCAAAGCAATTTGATTAAAATTCAATTCATGCCGATCATAAGTAGAAAGTTCATATTCTTCAGTCATTGATAAACAATTTGTTGGACAATATTCAACACAATTACCGCAAAATATACAAAGTCCAAAATCAATACTGTAATTAAGCAATCGTTTCTTGCGAATATCTGTTTCCAATTGCCAATCAACAACAGGTAAATCTATAGGACATACACGAACACAAACTTCACAAGCAATGCATTTATCAAATTCAAAATGGATTCGGCCTCGAAAGCGTTCTGGTGTGATCAATTTTTCATAGGGATATTGAATAGTTACGGGTAAACGATTTGCATGGGACAGGGTAATCATGAAACCTTGGCCGATATACCTGGCAACTCGTATTGTTTGTTGACCATAATTCCTGAGTTCAGTTACCATAGGGAACATATCGTGAATATCTATAAAAAATTTATGTTTGTTTCTTTCTCTTGTTTGAGGCAAGCCGTCAATCTTGAATATTGTAGTCTTTTACAGTGAAAGAAGTTGAGACGAAGTTGTTAATAATAGATTACCTAGAGAAATAGGTAAAAGAAATTTCCATCCAAGATTTAATAGTTGGTCCATTCTGAGCCTTGGTAAAGTCCATCTTGTTGCAATAGAAATGAACAAGAACGAAAAGGTTTTAGCTAATGTAATAACGATACTTACTATTGTTCCAAAGACTTTACCCCTTTTAGTTATGTCAAAAAGCTCAGGGACAAATATGTATGGAATAGAAAGATTCCAACCCCCTAAGTAAAGAACTGTTACAAATAATGAAGAAATTAGTAGATTCAGATATGAAGCAACGTAAAATAAACCAAATTTGATGCCTGAATATTCGGTTTGATACCCCGCTACTAATTCTTCTTCCGCTTCTGGTAAATCAAAAGGTAATCGCTCGCATTCGGCTAAAGAAGAAATTATAAAAATGATAAACCCTATCGGTTGACGCCACAAATGCCACCCCCAAAAACCATACTTTGACTGCGCTTCAACTATATCAACTGTACTTGAACTGTTAGATAATCATAGTCGATGATAACATTACTGTTATCATCGCTATTCCAGAACCGTACATGAGATTTTCATCTCATACGGCTCCTCAGAAGTCAAAAATAAATCTAAGGACTCTTCCATATTATTGACATATTATTGATATGGGTGTCGGATAGATAGAGTCAAAAACTAAATATTCTACGGTCCCGAATTATACCAATTGAATTCTGTCTGCTATATAAATTAAGTGCTTCGGAATTGATCTCAATCTTTTAAGAATTTTCGTTGGTCTTTGTTTATTAATAACTTCATCTTTCAATAAAACAAAAAATTTGTTTTGTTTGTAGCAATATCACATAGACAATTCAACCTCTCATTTTCTTCAATTACGAAAAAGAATTAGGCATTTGTTCATGAATCGTGATAAAGATTTTGTCTCTTGATTTATTTTATTTCCTATGCCGAATAAAATCAATCTCACCTTTTTATTTCGCTCCTATTCTCCTTTCTCAGAAAAAGGGGGACTTGGACCAAAGTAAAAGATTACTTCGTTCTTTATAGTTATTTTCTTAATCCGTGAATAGGAGGATACTCTGGATCAGGATCGTGGGGAGTACTTCTTGATTATTTCTACTAACTTCAAGTCCCCATTTGAATTCCTTATATGTAGAGAAATATCCTGTTGGATAACTTACATAATCTTTATTACAAATCCTTTGTGTATCTTGGTCTTCCTACCCATCCACTCGTTTTTGAAATCTCCCGTTATGGAAATACATCTAGGATATATAGATAGTAAAAACTCCATACAGTTGATCTTTGAAACCCGCTTCCGGCTATGATGACGAATCCACCAAGCTTGGGGGTAAAAAGCAAACATAAAAAAGTTTTTTTATGTTTGCTTTTTTAACTTTATTCTTGTACATAGGAAAGAAGACTTAATCTTTGTACTGCCAAATTCGAAGCCGCTTTTTTTTTCACTCATATAACTATCTAGTTTCCTTTATCATCCCCAAGTACCCAATACTTTAGAAGAACTACGAACACAAAAAAATATGTATATAAAAACAAAAAAATATGTATATAAAAAAAAGAATAAATCACCCTAAAGATCTTAAAAGTTAGAAACAGAAACTTAGAAGGATTATTCTTATAAAAGAAAAACATTGAATAAAAATATGAAAATAAAAATACCGCATATATAGCATCCATAAAAAAAAAAGAGATAGACATAAGAAATATTACTAGAAATATTACTCAAAAATGATAGAGAATTACTTTTCTTTTAAAGTGTTTTTTTTGCTTCGCTTATTACTAGCGAAGCAAGAAATTGCATTGTGGGTGCAAAAAGAAAAAATTGATTTCTAGTTAGCATATTTATAGTTATCATAATTTTATTGAACTTCGGGTTTTAAGAGGAAATTAATAGTTGTTCGATCTCACAAGTCAAAACTACCAAAACGCATAGAGCTTTTTTATACCTGATCGAATCACACGCAGAGAAATTGATAATACACATAAAGCTAAGGGTATTTCATAACTAATTGATTGAGCAGCTGCCCGTAGACCACCTAAAAAGGAATATTTATTATTTGATCCATATCCGGACATAAGAAGTCCAACGGGAGCAATACTTGAAGCGGCGATCCAGAAAAAAACCCCAATACTAAGATCGGCTAAAACAAGCTTATAACCAAAAGGAATTACTAAATAACTTAGAAAAACGGATATCACTGCTATGGAAGGTCCGATACGGAATAAGCGAGTATCCCCTCGAGATGGAAGAAGGCTTTCTTTCAAAAGGAGTTTGATACCATCTGCTAAAGCTTGAAGAATTCCTAAAGGACCCGCATATTCGGGGCCAATACGTTGTTGTATTCCCGCGGATATTTCCCTTTCTAACCAAACAATTACTAGTAAACCCATTGTGATTCCTAATACAATAGTAAAAATAGGGGCAAGTATCCATATGATCCCATAGACTTCTTTGACTTTTACGGATTCCAATCCGGAAAAGGAATGGATAGCCTGGATTTGTGTTGTATCAATTATCATTTCAACGATCAACTTCCCCCATAATGATATCTATGCTACCTAGTATCGTCATAATATCAGCCAATTTCATTCTTTTAACCACCTGAGGAAGAATTTGCAAATTGATCAAACCCGGTGGACGAATTTTCCATCTCCAAGGAAAAACGCTCTGATCTCCTATCAGAAAAATTCCCAATTCTCCCTTTGGAGCTTCGACTCTCACATAAAGTTCTTGCTTCGATAATTCAAAAATAGGAGAGGTTTTTTTAGCAATGAATCGGTATTCAAAATCATTCCATTGGGGATGTTTTACTCTATCAAAACGTCGGATTTCTAAATTCTCATAAGGCCCCCCCGGAATTCCTTCCAGGGCCTGTTGAATCATTTTTATGGATTCTTCCATTTCGCCGATTCTTACTAAATAACGAGCTAAAGAATCCCCCTCTTTTTGCCATTGAACCTCCCAAGCAAATTCGTCGTAACACTCATACTGATCGATTTTACGAAGATCCCATTCGATTCCCGAAGCTCGTAGCATTGGTCCGGATAAACCCCAATTGAGTGCTTCTTCTGCCCTAATAGTGCCTATACCTTCAACTCGTTCTAAAAAAATGGGATTCTGTGTAATAAGTTTTTGATATTCAGCAACCCCTGTTAAAAAATAATTGCAAAAATCCAAACATTTATCTATCCAGCCATGGGGTAGATCAGCAGCTACTCCCCCGATACGAAAAAAATTATGCATCATTCGCATACCGGTGGCAGCTTCGAATAGGTCATATATCAACTCTCTTTCTCGAAAAATATAGAAGAAAGGAGTCTGCGCCCCAATATCCGCCATAAATGGACCGAGCCATAACAAATGGGAAGCTATACGACTTAACTCCAACATAATGACTCTGATATAGCTAGCTCTTTTAGGTACTTGAATATTGCTCAATCGTTCAGGTCCATTTACGGTTATTGCTTCTGTAAACATAGTAGCTAAATAATCCCAACGTGTGACATAGGGCAAATATTGTATAATTGTTCGGTTTTCCGCAATTTTCTCCATCCCTCTGTGTAAATAACCCAATATTGGTTCGCAGTCAATAACATCTTCACCATCGAGAGTAAGAATAAGTCGAAGAACACCATGCATTGATGGGTGGTGAGGACCCATATTGACTATCATGAGGTCTTTTCTTGTAGCTGGTGCAGTCATAAATTTTTTACCGATTCGTTCTTCCATGTAATTCTTCCATGAATTGCTGAATGTGAAAAGAGGTTCATCAAAATTGAAACGAAACAAATAAGTTAAAAACAAATGACTCCTCAAATTCAAAATTAATGAGTTTTTGTCTCTCGAATATCCAATTTCTCAATTAATTCTTTATAACGTACTTTATTTTTTTTTGACAAATAAGCTAGCAGCCGTTGACGTTTTCCCAAAATTTTACGCAAACCTTTCTGAGATAAATAGTCTTTTTTGTGCAATTTTAAATGGGAAGTAAGTCTCTGTATCTTATTGGTGAAATTGAATATTTGAAATTCAACGGACCCTCTGTTTTCTTTGGTTTCTTCTTGAGAAATAACCGAAATGAATAAGTTTTTTACCATAAAAAAAGAATTGATCCCCTTCCCTGATATATATTTTAACGAATTTTATTGATCAATAAAAAGAATGCCAATAATTTGAATGATTGATATAGAATAAATTGCTTTCTGAACTCCTCAGTTTATCCATTCCAATGAATTCAAAATCCTATTTTGAATTCAGATAAGAATCTCGTACATTTTTGTATTCACAAAAGTGAATCAATTAGACCTAAAATGAATATCTTTGGATTCATTGATAATTTATAGGTCTAATGGATACGCTGTATCCTCTATTCAGTGAGATTCGAATGAGGTATAAGATAAGGCATGTGTGCATTTGTTTTCTATCATATACCCTGCTACAGGGTATATAGTAATACTATCAACGAATTTTCAATGGTAGATACATGTGGATCCTTAAGATACTGAAACGACTGCCGTTATTAGTATCAAACCAATAACGATTCATACAAGCTAAATCTTCCAATCGATAATTGGGCCAAAGAAAAAACTTGAATTGAATTAATTCATTTTTCTCCTTATCACGAAGGTTCCTTTCTTCCCAAAAGTGACTACAGTTTTTTACCCCGTTTTCGTTGAAAAATACGGAATTGGTATCCACATCATTCCAATTGTTTGAATTGAAACAAATTAGAATTCTCAATTCTCTACGACGTCTAGACGATAAAATATTTTCAAGAACAAGCGCATCAAAATGATTGTTCTCTCTAGCTCGAATTATTCTTTGTTTTCGGTATTGTTGATTAGTTTTGTTTTTACTCTTATGAACCAACGAAATACCTATGGTTTGATACATAAGAAATTGCCCATTGTTTTTTACAGACAGTCCAAGGCGGTCCATAACCACTCCCATGTTTTTGAACAATTTTAGAATACTCAAATTGCTCTTCGGCTTCCACATTACATTCAATTGTAATTTTCTCCTTTCAATGCATGATAGAGTCATGGTTTCTAGATTTATCGAGCTCCTCGGGAGAGCTAATATCCGGACATTTTTGCGAATGTTTTGACCGATATTCCTTTGATCCCATCTCAATTGCAAAAGGAAATACTTTTTCATGAATAACTCTCTTAGCTCTCTTATACTTAGACTTTTCTTTTCACTATCGGTTTCACTTTTCTTTTCACTATCGGTTTCACTTTTCTTTTCACTATCGGTTTCACTTTTCTTTTCACTATGGTTTCACTTTTCTTTTCACTATTGGTTTTACTTTTCTTTGTACCTTTTTTCATGTCTGATTTCGCGGAATCTTCTTCTTCAAGATTTTGGTTTTCAGCGATGTTTTTCTTTTTATTATCGGTTTCACTTAGATTCGAATTTAAAAGAAGTAATTTGCTTGGTATAATCCACGGTTTCGTTTTATATACATTAAAAAGCCGCACAAATTCTGGGAAGAACCAAAGTTCCAGATTCGAGATGGGACGATTTAGTATTTGTTCATTCATTCCCATCCAATCAAAAAAAGAATTTGGAGAATTAGGTTGATTGATTTCTGGATTTTGATTAATCGGAATATAAAAAGGGTCTTTTTCTTGTTTATCAATTGCATAAAATATTTCATCCTTATTAGTCCCAATTGGAGTCTTTTGATTACTGCTGGGATTGATCTCTTCTTCGGGATTGATCTCTTCTTCGGGATTGATCTCTTCCTCTTCTTCTTTATCAATTGCATAAAATATTTCATCCTTATTAGTCCCAATTGGAGTCTTTTGATTACTGCTGGGATTGATCTCTTCCTCTTCTTCTTTATCAATTGGATCAATTAATTGAAAATTATTAGTCCCAATTCGAGTCTTTTGATTACTGCTGGGATTTACCGCGACCCAGGATTCAATAGCCACTTTTTTTCTAAGATCAAAATAGATATTTTCCCAATTAAAATATTTTCTATTAAGATTTTTTTCTATATATGGAATATATACCCTTTCTATTCTTCCTATAAAAATATTGATAGGGATACTTCCTGTTATCGCAAACAAGGAGTTTTGCGACATGTTGTAATTATCAGAAACCGCTTGCCTTTTAGTTACTTGAGGGATTGATCTATAAAAAACCGAGTCACCTTTATTTTCATTATTAATGGATTTATATGATAAAAGATCATATCTATAGCATTTTTGAAAATTATCTTTTTGATTCGATAATGAGTTAGGACCCTTTTTTTTCTTGTAATGACTTAATTGGTATTTTCCACATGAATTCCATTTTTTTAAATCTTTTTTTTGAGACCTACAATATCGATTAACCCTATTTCGCCATTTTTGTTTTTGTGACATTAAGCTAGACCAGATAATCTGAGATAAATCGTATTGATAATTCCCTCTTAACCAATTTTTCCATTGACTCGTTATAGACCGCTGAAGTTTCTTATGTATTACTTCAGACTGAAAAATTCCTTGTGTTCGAAAGGAGTCTTTCATTTGAGTTTTAAGGAAGAAAGATGTTCCATGATGTTGAAGAACGGATCTTAATTTAGACAAGTTAACAACCCCGGTTTGCGATATTTTGTAAAATACATATGCTTGTGACAAGTTGGATAAATCACAAAAAATTTCTGAATTTTTCTTACAACTATTATAAGTTTTTATATTTGAAATAAAGTGAATTGTATTTTTAGTTTTTTTATTAATTATTTTTTTATTTGTTTCATTCTTGGAAATATATTTTTCAATCAAATTTTTTGTCGATTCAACAAAGAGTTGTGTATTCGTTTGGCAAATATGAATAGTAGATAAACAAATATCGTTATATATTCTTTGAATGAAAAATTTTCTAAAATAATGAAATTTACATATTATGTTTTTTAGTTTTACTATTTGCCAAATCTTTTTTGACAACTCTAATCTACAACTTTTTTTGTAAGTACTAATATCTAGTTCTAGAGTTACTTTTTTTTTCTCTTCGGTAATTCTTTCTATTTGATTTTTGATTGTACTTGTTCTATCAGTCATATCTTGCATTTTAGTTTCTATCAGTGAAGAATTTGTCCAATCTGGAATTTGAATTTTTTGAATTTGACTAAAAGATTCATTAATTATCTGGTTGCTTATTCTAGAATCTTTTTCTTTTTCCATTCCACCTATTTCTCTCGATCTAAATAATAAAATTGGTTTACCCTTGGAGAGGTCTTTTTCTATAAACGGAAGATTTTGGTTTGTTGTTCTTGTTTCTTTTGAAACTTTTTTAAATAATTTTATTATTATTTTTTTTAAAACGCTTTCAGCTGTAACCTTTTCATATTTTCCAATTTTTTTTTCGAGTTCCTTTAAAATGGGCTCAAAAAAGGAAGGTGTTTTTCGGGGAGAGCCAAAAGGCAGTTCTGTTTCCCTTCCAAAAATTGTTAAAAAACAAACGTCATCACGAGAAGTTAGCGGTTTAGATGTGTGCCAAGGTTTCAGATGGAAAGGATATACAATCTTGATCTGAATACCTTGTGTCAACCAATTTTCCGGAAATTCTGTTTCGGATAACGGATTACCAGTATAAGTGCACTTAATATGCTTTTCTCTATTCCATTCCTCGAAATCTTCAGACCATTCAGGAATTTGCAATAATAGCATACGTCCAAGATTTTTACCGATTATCAATGAAGGTAATATAAGATTTTTTCTAAGACTTGATTGGGCTATTAAAATGCAACCCCTTAACATTTGGGTAATTTCAAAAGTATCCCAGGCTTCCCCTATCTCTAATCGCTTTTTTTCCTTTACTCGGTCGTTTTTCTTTTTAGATTCTCTTTTTGGTTTTTCTTCTCTTTTTGTTTGTTCGTCTGTAGACTCTAAAATCCTGAACCCTTTTCCCGCCGACCAATTTCTAAAAATTCGGTTCAGTTGAACCGGGCGGGGGATAGCAAAAGAAAAAAGTTTTTTTTTTTTTATCCTGTCAAAAAAAAGGGGGGAATGTGCATTTGCTTGAAACAGTTTCTCAATAACAATTTTACGCCTTTGAGTTCGCATAGAGCCTTTGATTAAGCCGTGCTTAAAATCGGGTTGGTGTGCATAACGCATCAAAACAAGCCCCTTCTCTTCATCTTCTTTAGCCTCTTCTTCTGGGGTTTTAGTCTTGGTTTCTTTATTCACAGTATCAGTCTCTTTGCTAGCATTAGGCTTCGTTTCTTTATTCACAGTATCAGTCTCTTTGCTAGCATTAGTCTTCGTTTCTTTATCAACAGTATCAGTCTCTTTGCTAGCATTAGTCTTCGTTTCTTTATCAACAGTATCAGTCTCTTTGCTAGCATTAGGCTTGGTTTCTTTATCAACAGTATTAGTCTCTTTGCTAGCATTAGTCTTCGTTTCTTTATCAATAGTATCAGTCTCTTTGCTAGCATTAGGCTTCGTTTCTTTATTCACAGTATCAGTCTCTTTGCTAGCATTAGTCTTCGTTTCTTTATCTGTAGCTTTAGTAGTAGTATGAGTCTCTGGAGGATCAAAAAGAAGATATTCACCTACCGCCCTTCTTGAACGAATTTCATGCTCTGCTGGCGGACTGTAGTGAAATGATAGTTGTTCCAATTCACTGATTAATTTGTATGACCATCGAGGGACTTTTTTACTTATTTTGTGTATTACAATAGATGAAAACGCATCAATTTCTAAAATATCACCAATTTCTAAAGTATTCGTATTTTGGTCAAAATTTTCGTAATTGGAATTCGGGAGAAGAAGATCATGTAACCGATTTTGCTCACCTGTCTCTCTCGAATCTGCGATCAAAGTATTTTTTATGATGGAAGGCGGAAGCTCTTTTTTGATTTTTCCACGGTATGGCCCGTTTAAGAAAGGATCATACATTTGGGGTAAGTAGTATTCTTGTTTAGTCTCATCATCTTCTATACATAAACATAATCGAGTTCTTGTTTCAAGTATCTCCACTGCTTTTTGTTCCCGTTCTTTTTCCTGTTCTATTTCTCCATCTATTTTTTCTTTGTCTAGATGGTTAATTCTATTGAAAAAATCATTTTTCAGATGATTCATTTTTTTTTTGTTTCTAGAAACCCAAGCATTGTCCAATTGATTAGAAAGAGTTTTTTCTAGTAGGATATTTATTTTTCTTTTGATCACTTTAAAAAAAGTTGATAAACTCCTTGGATAGGTAAAAGATATTCTTTCTTTTCCATCACTTTGTTGTGTATCAAAAAAATATTGTGACATTTCATTTCTTATAGCTTGCTCAAGTCTATTATTTTGAATGTAGCGAAATGGGCGATACCATCGTCGATAATCAAAAAGCAATGGGCTAATGAGGCTTTTTCTTTCTTTTTCTTGTATTACACGTATTTCACTTTTTAGTCCTTCGATTTTGCTTTTCGAATAACTGGTATTCGAATTCGAGTGGAATTCTTTGTCGGAATGTCCCCCTGTTCCCTGTTTTTTTTGTCTATCTTTTTTTTTTTTCAGATGATTCGCAAGTTTTCGTTGCTGTTCTATTTCTTCTATTTCTTGTTCTATTTTTTCCATTTCTTGTTCTATTTCTTCGTCTATTTTGTCATTTTCCTCTTCTTCATCTGTACCTTTCAAGATCAACGCGCGCTTTTCTATTTGTGAAAGGTTGCTCATTTTAGGAAGAAGAATGGGTGAGGGTATTCTGCCAAAAGAGTGGAGACTCGTCATAAAAAAGAGAATCACAAAGAAAAAATGAAAATAGTCAGATCGAATGATCGATCTAATAGAACGATTTTTACCTATGTGTTTTCCTGCCAATTCAATACGTATGTGTTTTCCTGCCAATTCAAAAAATTCGCATACTAAAATTTGGCCAATGAACCAGGCAAAAAAAGAACTTGTTACGAATAACATCTTGTTGTTGGATCGAAACGT